TAATTTTAGTATTCAAAAAATATTCTTTCAGAATCTTATTTTTCAGTTATTAAATCCCCTTTTTTTACCAAGTTCCATTTTAATAAGATTAGTAAATATCTATTTATTTCGATGCAACAATAAATTTTTATTTTTCACAAGTAGTTTTATTGGTTGGTTAGTTGGTCACACTTTTTTGATGAAATGGATTGAATTTATAGTTGTTTACATACAACAAAAAAAGTCGATTAAATCTAATGTACCTATTCAATCAAATAAGTACATTATGTCAGAATTTAGAAATTCAATGTTTAAAATATTGATTATTTTTTTATTTGTTACCTGTTTATATTATTTAGGCAGAATACCGCCCCCCTTTTTTACTAAGAAATTGTCAGAAATTCAACAAAGTAATGACATTTTTAAAAAAGGAAAAAGTAATGTTGAAAGAAATTTGCAAAGGGTACGAACTAAACAAAAACAAAAAAGATCTAAGAACAAAGAAACTTTTCCTTATATTTTTTCGAAAAAAGAGAAGAATTCTTACAAAACCGATGAGGAGAAATATAGTATAGGATTTGCTCAAAAACCTCTTGTAAGCATTCTTTTCAATTATAAACGATGGAATCGTCCATTTCGATATATAAAAACCAATCAATTTGAAAATGTCATAAAAAATCAAATTTCAGAATTTTTTTTTCATACATGCCAAAGTGATGGAAAAGAAAGAATATCTTTTACGTATCCATCAAATTTATCAACTTTTCACAAAATGATGGAAAAAAAAATTTATCTCTTCCAAAGAGATAAAATTTCCTATGATGAATTGTCTAATTATTGGAACTATACTAATGAAGAAAAAAGAAAGAAATTGAGCAATGAATTTTTAAATAGGGCTAAAGTTATAGATAAGGAATTTCTTTCTCTGGATATATTGGAAAACCGAATTCGACTGTGTAATGATGAAACTAAAACAAAATACTTAACTAAAATTTATGATCCTTTCTTAAACAGATCCTTTCGTGGACGAATCCAAGATGAAAAAAGTTACAAAAAAAAGAACATTTTTATAAATAAAATTCATGGTATCCTTTTTTATATTAATAATATAATTTATAATAATAGTAATTATCACGAATTTGAGCAGAAAAAAAATACATTTGATAGAAAAGCATTAGTAACTTCATTTTTTTTTTTTAATACAATTCATAAATTTTCACAAAAATCAGTATCAAGCTTGAGTTTTGAAGCACTCTATTTATTTCCAGAACATGAACAAGTCAAAATGGATTCTGAAGATGAAGAAGAAAAAAAAAAAATAATCCAAATATTATTCGATGCAATTCGAACTGATTTGAAGGATAAAACAATAGTAAATCGAAATAGAACGGAATGTATTAGAATAAACGAAATCCGTAAAAAAGTTCCTCAATGGTCATACAAATTTATTGACGAATTGGAACAACTGAACGGAAAAATTGAAGCAGAGAATTATCAAATTCGTTCTAGAAAAGGCAAACGTGTAGTCATTTTAAATAAATCTAAATTTTTTAAGAAAAACAATACTTATAGTGATACTGGAGATACAGATAATACTAAAAACAAAAAAAAAAGTGAATTGGCTTTAATACGTTATTCACAACAATCGGATTTTCGGCGAGATATAATAAAAGGATCTATACGTGCTCAAAGGCGTAAAACAGTTACTTGGAAATTTTTTCAAAAAAGTGTGCATTCCCCTCTTTTTTTGGATAAAATTGAGAAACCTTTATTCTTTTCTTTTGATAATATCAAGTCAATGAAAATCTTTTTTATGTTAAAAAGTTGGATACGAAAAAAGATAGAATTTCCAATTTCTGATTATACAAAGGAAAAAGCAAAAGAAAGTTCGAAAAAAGAAGAGAAAAAAAAAAATGAGGAAAAAAGACGTATAGAAATAGCAGAAGCCTGGGATAGCATTATATTTGCTCAAGCAATAAGGGGTGTTTTATTAATAACCCAATCGATTCTTAGAAAATATATTATATTACCTTCATTGATAATAATTAAAAATATTGTTCGTATACTTTTTTTTCAATTTCCCGAATGGTCCGAAGATTTTAGGGATTGGAAAAGAGAAATCTATATTAAATGTACGTATAATGGCGTTCAATTATCCGAAACAGAATTTCCAAAAAAATGGCTAACAGACGGTATTCAGATAAAGATATTATTTCCTTTTCGTCTAAAACCTTGGCACAAATCTAAGTTACGATCCAATGAAAAGAAAAACGATCAAATGAAAAAAAAGGGGGTAAAAAAAAAGAACTTTTGTTTTTTAACAATTTGGGGAACAGAAGTCGAATTGCCCTTTTCTGGTTCTACTCAAAATCTATTTTCATTTTTTGATCCGATTTTTAAAGAACTCAAAAAAAAAATGAAACAATTTCAGTTTTTCATTTTTCTAGTTCTAAAAGCTTTAAATGAAAAACTGAAATTGTTTCTAAATATCTTAAAAGAAAAAACAAAATGGATCATCAAAAGTATTCTCAAAAGGATTCTATTTCTAACGAAAAAAATAAAACAATTTTCGAAATTTCTATTTATTAAATTGAAATTCAAAAAAATCGATGAATTGAGCGAAAGCAAAAAAGATTCAACAATCGGTAACAACAGTCCAATGATTTCCGAAGCAACCATTCCAATTCAATCTATAAAAAATTCGGCAAATTATTCAGTGAAAAAAAAAATAAAGGATCTGAATACTAAAAGAAAAGAAGTTTTAGAAAAAATGAAAAAAGAAAAAAAGAAAAGAGGGCTTGCAATTTCAGAGACAAATATTAATTCGAACAAAACTATTTATGGTATTAAAAGGATCGAATTAAAAAAGAAAAATTTTGAAATATTAGAAAGAAGAAGAAATGTTCGATTAACTCGTAAATCACATTCGTTTTTAAAATTTTTCATCAAAAGGACATACATAGATATTTTTCTATATATCATTTGTATTCCTAGGATCAATACACAACTTTTTCTTGAATCAACAAAAAAAAAATGGAATAAATCCATTTTCACTAATGAAGTAAATGCAGAAAGAATTGAAAAAACAAATCAAAATATAATTCGCTTTATTTCGATTCTACACAAATATTTTAATACTAAAAATACAAATTCAGAGAATTCTTGTGATGTCTCCCTTTTATCACAAGCATATGTATTTTTAAAATTATTACAAACCCGAATTATTAACATATATAAGTTAAGATCTGTTTTTGAATATCATGAAAATTTTTTTTTTCTTAAAAATGAAATAAAGGATTCTTTTTTTGGAGTACAGGGAATATTTCATTCGAAATTAAAACATAAGAACTCTCCCAATTTTGTAATAAATCAATGGACAAATTGGTTAAAGGATCATTATCAATATGACTTATCCCAAAGCAGATGGTCCAGATTAGTACCTCAAAAGTGGAAAAATAAGATCACTGAATGTCGCGTAGCGCAAAATACGGATTTAACCAAATATAATTCATATGAAAAAAACCGATTAATTCTTTACAAAGAACAACAAGTAGGGCCATTAAAAAAAAAAAAAATTAGAAAACAATATAGATATGATCTTTTATCATATAACTTTATCAATTATGCGGATAAGAAAGACTCCTATATTTATGGATATAAATCCCTATTTCAAGTAAATAAAAATAAAGTGATTTATTCTAATTACAACGCGCATAAAAAAGAATTCTTTGATATAATAGGTAATATTTTTATCAGGAATTATATAGCGGAAGACACTATTATAGATATGGAAAAAAACCTGGATAGAAAGTATTTCAATTGGGCGGGAATCAATATAGAAATACTAAATCGTTCTATATCGAATCCGGAATTTTGGTTCTTTTCAAAATTTTTGATATTTTATAATGCATATAGGGATAACCCATGGATCATACCAATCAAATTACTTTTTTTACATTTTAATATAAATCCAAATATTAGTGAAAATATAGATAAGATTACTAGAAAGAAAAAAATAATCGATATTTATGTAACATCGAAAAAAAAGAAATCTCTTGAATTGGAGTTAGAGACTCGAAATCGAGCAAAAGCATTATACACCGATCAAATAAATCTTGAAATACCGCTCTCAAACCAAGAAAAAGATTTTGTAGGATCAGGCAATGAAAATAATATTAAGGGTATAAAGAAAAAGAAAGACAAGAACAAGATGGAGGCAGAACTCAATTTCTTACTAAGAAATTTTTTGACTTTACATTTGAACTGGAAGAATTTCTTAGGTCAAAGAATATTAAAAAATGTCAAAGTCTATTGTCTCCTGATTAGATTGAAAAATTTAAGAGAAATTACTATAGCCTCTATTCAAAGAGGAGAGCTAGGTCTAGATATTATGATGATTCAAAATCAAAAGAATTTCATTCTTCAAGACTTAAGAAAAAATAAAAATAAAAAATTTATGAAAAAAGAAATATTTGTTATAGAACCTGTTCGTTTGTCTAAAAAAAACAATAAACAATTTCTTATGTATCAAACCGTGAGTCTTTCATTAATTCATAAGAATAAGTGCAAAATTTATCAAAAATACCCAGAAAAAAGTAATGTTAATAAGAAAAATTGGGATAAATGCATTACAAGAACAAGAAATCAAAACCTAACAGAAAAAAAGAATTATGATTTACTTGTTCCTGAAAATATTTTATCCGCTAGACGTCGTAGAGAATTGAGAATTCTAATTTGTTTAAATCCAAGTAATATAAATAGTATACATAGAAACACAATATTTTATAATGCAAATAAAGTCCATAATTGTTTTCAAGTTTTGACTAAAAACTATATATATCTTGAGAAAGAAAAAAAAAAACTAATGAATTTCCAAATTTTTCTTTGGCCAAATTATCGATTAGAAGATTTGGCTTGTATAAATCGCTATTGGTTTTATACCCATAATGGAAGCCGTTTCAGTATAGTAAGAATACATATGTATCCTCGATTAAAAATTCGTTAATGGAAATTTGTCTTCATAATATATATCATAATATATATGGTATATACATAAGATAGATACAGACACGCATTGTCGGATTGATATAAATAAAATGAAGTATCCATTAGATCAAAAAAAAATAAAAATCAACAAAATCCTCTTTTTTAAGTATACAATTTTTTGGGAGTGAATCAATAAAAATAGTCTTTTTTATATCTATTTAATTTAAATTTTAAAATTGGATTGATTTTTATTAAATTAATCAAAATTTATTTGATTGTAAAAAAAATTATTAAGGAAATTAAGATTTATATATATAATTCAAAATTAGTGTCATTATTATTACTGATCAATAAAAATATCTATAAAAAGCGAGGAGAGGGGAAAAACTTTTTATTTTTTATGGTAAAAAATGCATTTATACCTGTTATTTCACAAGAAAAAAAAGAAGAAAACCCGGGATCGGTTGAATTTCAAGTATTCCATTTTACGAATAGAATACGAAGACTTACTTCACATTTTGAATTGCACCGAAAAGACTATTTATCTCAAAGAGGTTTACGTAAAATTCTGGGAAAACGGCAACGATTACTGTCTTATTTGTCAAAGAAAGATAGAATACGTTATAAAAAATTAAAAAATCAGTTTGATATTCGAGAATCCAAAATTCGTTAAATTGAAGAGTAATTCTCAATTATTCGATTTATTAGATCTTGAATTTTGATGAACTTTTTTTTTAAGCGATTCATATAAGAATGAATCGAGGAAAAACCTATGAATATCTTAACTACAAGAAAGGACTTCATGATAGTTAATATGGGCCCTCACCACCCATCAATGCATGGTGTTCTTCGACTTATTGTTACTCTAGATGGCGAAGATGTTATTGATTGTGAACCAATATTGGGTTATTTACACAGAGGAATGGAAAAAATAGCGGAAAATCGAACAATTATACAATATCTGCCTTATGTAACACGTTGGGATTATTTAGCTACTATGTTCACAGAAGCAATAACTGTAAACGGACCAGAACAATTGGGAAATATTCAAGTGCCTAAAAGAGCTAGCTATATCCGAGTAATTATGTTGGAGTTGAGTCGTATAGCTTCTCACCTACTATGGCTAGGGCCTTTTATGGCAGATATTGGTGCACAAACCCCCTTCTTCTATATTTTCAGAGAAAGAGAATTAATTTATGATCTATTTGAAGCTGCGACGGGCATGAGAATGATGCATAATTTTTTTCGTATTGGGGGGGTAGCGACTGATTTACCTTATGGTTGGATAGATAAATGTTTTGATTTCTGCGATTATTTTTTAACAAGGATTGGTGAATATCAAAAACTTATTACCCGAAATCCTATTTTTTTAGAACGGGTTGAAGGGGTAGGGGTTGTTGATGGAAAGGAAGTAATAAATTGGGGTTTATCGGGACCGATGCTTCGGGCTTCCGGAATCCAATGGGATTTACGTAAAATTGATAATTATGAATGTTACGAAGAATTGGATTGGGAAGTTCAATGGCAAAAAGAAGGAGATTCATTAGCTCGTTATTTAGTTCGAATTGGTGAAATGATGGAATCCATAAAAATTATTCAACAGGCTTTGGAAGGAATTCCTGGCGGGCCATATGAAAATTTAGAAATCCGCTCCTTTGATAGACAAAAAGGGCCAGAATGGAATGAGTTTGAGTATCGATTTATTAGTAAAAAACCGTCTCCGACTTTTGAATTGCCAAAACAAGAACTTTATGTAAGAATTGAAGCCCCCAAGGGAGAATTAGGAATTTTTCTAATAGGAGATCAAAATGGTTTTCCTTGGAGATGGAAAATTCGTCCACCGGGTTTTATCAATTTGCAAATTCTTCCTCAATTAGTTAAAAGAATGAAATTGGCCGATATTATGACAATACTTGGTAGCATAGATATTATTATGGGAGAAGTTGATCGTTGAAATGATAATTGATATAACAGAAATACAAGATATGCATTTTTTTTTCAGATTGCAATCCTTTAAAGAGGTATATGGAATTATATGGGTATTTTCCCCTATTTTTTTTCTTGTATTGGGAATTACAATAAGTGTACTAGCAATTGTATGGCTAGAAAGAGAAATATCCGCCGGGATACAACAGCGTATTGGACCTGAATACACCGGTCCTTTTGGAGTTCTTCAAGCTCTAGCAGACGGAACAAAATTACTTTTCAAAGAGAATATTATTCCATCTAGAGGAGATATTCGTTTATTCAGTATAGGACCATCCATATCAGTCATATCAATTATAATAAGCTATTCGGTAATTCCTTTTGGCTATAACTTTGTTTTATCTGATCTGAATATTGGTGTTTTTTTATGGATTGCTATTTCGAGTATTGCTCCCATTGGACTTCTTATGTCAGGATATGGGTCAAATAATAAATATTCCTTTTTGGGTGGTCTACGAGCAGCTGCTCAATCGATTAGTTATGAAATACCATTAGCTCTATGTGTGTTATCGATATCTCTACGTGCGATTCGTTAAGACAGAAATTTTTCGTTCGATACTATTTATTGCTATACTCCTTTACTTTATAGTACTTTAATAGCACTTTAGAAATAGTATAAGGGGGTTAATAAATTGAATATATAAATTCAATTTATTTTATTTATTTATTTATTCGGATTGAATAATTTAATCAGATAGTTATATGAGTGCAATAAAACAGCTTCTATTGAATATAATTTATGAATACTATATTACTTATAGTTAATAGAAAGTATGATGATTTTAAATTGCAGTAAAAATATTGAGTCTCATTTTCTATGTATAAGAATTAAGTGAAAAAAAATGAATTAAATTATAAGTAGAAGTGGTCGTTTATCCCAAGGTTGGTTGATTAGTCATCCTGTCTTGAAGCGGGTACAAAAGACCCACTTTTTTTTTCAATATCATTAATATATATTACCATATATATTAAATATATTAACATAAATAAGGGATTAATAAAAAAATGAATGGATGGTTAGAAACACCAAGATACACAAAGGATTTAGTAACGTATATTTTTAAAAATATCCAAAATAACTTTTTTTAATAATAGAAAAAAGAATACTAATTGGGGCTTTAAGCTGGTAGAAAAAATAAAGTAGTACTCCCCACAATTCCGATCCAGAGTATCCTTCTATCCACTAATTAAATAAATGACTATCAGAAACGAAATAATCCTTTAATTTTTTTATTAAGTTCCCTTTTTATCATACTTACATAAAAAAAGAATAGGTTAAGAACGAAAAAAAAAGGGGGGGGATGCCCTTTTTCTCTTTTGTCTTATATCCATATTTGTGGAGATAGAATTCATGTCATATCATAATTTGGAAAACGAACATGTAATTCTTTTTCGTAATCGAAAACCATTAGGGAGTTATTGATAATTCTAAAAGAGTATTTTATGGAAGAATTTAGTTATTACTCAACCAATTGAATTTTGGATTTGTTAAGGGATGAGATCAATTCAGACGTACCTTATTGTATTATTTATTTTTTAAATAAATATTAAATAAAATGTATTTTTCTTTATTAATTTTTTTTATTAAGACAGACAGAATTCAATTAGTTTAATTCAGAACCGTCCAATAAAATGGAATCTTATATATCTTAAGGATATATCAAGCCATAAATTAATGGCTCGGTCTGTAGATTTTTTGAAGGCTTTAAAAAGGAGCCGTATGAGGTAAAAATCTCATGTACGGTTCTGTAATAGAGATGGGAACAGTAATGTTATCACCGACTAGGATTATCAAACAGTTTAAGTACAGTTGATATAGTTGATGCTCAATCAAAGTATGGTTTTTGGGGATGGAATTTGTGGCGTCAACCTATGGGTTTCATCGTTTTTATAATTTCTTCCCTAGCAGAATGCGAAAGATTGCCTTTTGATTTACCAGAAGCGGAAGAAGAATTAGTAGCCGGTTATCAAACCGAATATTCGGGTATCAAATTTGGTTTATTTTACATTGCTTCCTATTTAAACCTATTAATTTCTTCCTTATTTGTAACAGTTCTTTACTTGGGTGGTTCAAATATCTCTATTCCGTACATATTCGTTTCTGAATTTTTTGAAATAAATAAAGCATATGGGGTTTTTGTAACGATACTTGGTATTTTTATTACACTAGCTAAAACATTTTTATTTTTATTTGTTTCTATCACAACAAGATGGACTTTGCCTAGGCTAAGAATAGATCAATTATTAAATCTTGGGTGGAAATTTCTTTTACCGATTTCTCTTGGTAATTTATTATTAACAACTTCGTCTCAACTGTTTTCACTATAAAAAATGGACTTTCTATATTAAAAACTTGTATCAAACAAGAGAAAGAAAAAACTATTCAGAGATATTCATGATATGTTCCTTATGGTAACTGGATTCATAAATTATGGTCAACAAACAGTCCGAGCTGCAAGGTACATTGGTCAAGGTTTCATGATTACCTTATCTCACGCAAATCGTTTACCAGTAACTATTCAATATCCTTATGAAAAAATAATCACATCAGAACGTTTTCGTGGTCGAATACATTTTGAATTTGATAAATGCATTGCTTGTGAAGTATGTGTTCGTGTATGTCCCATAGATCTACCCGTTGTTGATTGGAAACTCGAAACTGATATTCGAAAGAAACGATTGCTTAATTACAGTATTGATTTCGGAATCTGTATATTTTGTGGTAACTGTATTGAGTATTGTCCAACAAATTGTTTATCAATGACTGAAGAATATGAACTTTCCACTTATGATCGCCACGAATTGAATTATAATCAAATTGCTTTGGGCCGTTTACCAGTGTCAGTAATTAATGATTATACAATTCGAACTATTCAAATAAAATTCTAAATTATTGATAATTCAAAAAAATTCTTCTGAAAACGAATATTATACATCTACTTCTTTAATTTTTTTGATTTTGTTTTTAATTTTCTAGTTTGAAATGACTCTTTCACATAAAGAAAAGAATGGAATGATATTGATTGGATAATAACGTTACCTATAGTAATTCACATTTTTTATCTTAGCATCTTTTCTTATCTTAGGATTTGGTTGAATTCAATGCGGAGAGAATTTTAGTATTTCATATGTCAATTTTTTTCCTGGTCATATCAATAAGGTCATGAAATTTCGATTTATTTATCTCTTATTTTACATATAATGGATTTGCCTGAACCGTTACATGATTTTCTTTTAGTCTTTTTGGGATCAGGTCTTATATTAGGAAGTCTAGGAGTAGTATTATTTACAAATCCAATTTTTTCTGCTTTTTCGTTGGGAGTGGTTCTTGTTTGTATATCTTTATTCTATATTTTAGCAAACTCCCATTTTGTAGCTGCATCACAGCTACTTATTTACGTGGGCGCTATAAATGTTTTAATCATATTTGCCGTGATGTTCATGAATGGTTCAGAATATTACCAAGATTTTCATCTTTGGACCGTTGGGGACGGAATTACTTTGATGGTTTGTACAAGTATTTTTGTTTCACTAATAACTACTATTCTAGATACAGCATGGCATGGGATTATTTGGACTACAAGACCAAATCAGATTATAGAGCAAGATTTAATAAGTACTAGTCAACAAATTGGAATTCATTTATCAACAGATTTTTTTCTTCCATTTGAACTAATTTCAATAATTCTTTTAGTTGCTTTGATAGGTGCAATTGTTGTGGCTCGCCAATAATAAATTTTTAGAACTAATAATATACGTCAAAATTTAATTTTGTTAGATTTTATCACATTTATTTTCCTTGAATTCTATGTGAACGTAAAATAGTATTTATGTAGAAAATCGTTTTTTATTGCCAATATATTATATTTTTTTTGTCGTAGACTTATTATTTAGTCAATAAAATCCGTTGAATTCTCATTCATATTGAAATGAATCAAAATTGATAAGGAGTTGGTCAATGATATTTGAGCATGCACTTGTTTTGAGTGCTTATTTATTTTCTATAGGTATCTATGGGTTGATCACAAGTCGAAATATGGTTAGAGCCCTTATGTGTCTTGAACTTATACTGAATGCAGTTAATATAAATCTCGTAACCTTTTCGGATTTTTTTGATAGTCGCCAATTAAAAGGAAATATTTTTTCAATTTTTGTTATAGCTGTTGCAGCCGCTGAAGCAGCTATCGGACCAGCTATTGTTTCCTCTATTTATCGTAATAGAAAATCAACTCGTATCAATCAATCTAATTTGTTGAATAAATAGTATTACTCATAAAATAGTAGAATTTGTAATAGTGTGTACTATTAACCAATTCAAATGGCATATATGATATATAACTTATGATGATGTTTGCAAAAACAAACATAAGAAATCAAAGTATCTTGGTTCTATTAAATTAATCTATTAAGTATATTTTGATTAGCAAAATTCTGATAAATCATTGATTCATCTGGTGGAATATATAAATAGATATATATGTACTATATAGATTTTAAATATATATATTTATATAATTAGTTTACGACTTTACTAGATCGAAAGTGGTGAATTTTTGATGTTTAAGGATTATGATCCAATGTCACATTCAGTAAAGATTTATGATACATGTATAGGATGTACTCAATGTGTTCGAGCCTGCCCCACAGATGTTTTAGAAATGATACCTTGGGATGGATGTAAAGCTAAACAAATTGCTTCTGCCCCAAGAACAGAGGACTGTGTTGGTTGTAAAAGGTGTGAATCCGCCTGTCCGACGGATTTCTTAAGTGTTAGAGTTTATTTATGGCATGAAACAACTCGAAGCATGGGTCTAGCTTATTGATACGTTTCAAAAAGAACCACACACAAGTACTTTTTTTTTTTACTGGTAAAAACCCGCGCTCAAAATACAAAAGATTTGTTTTTGAGCGCGGGTTTTTCTAGTCTAAGTATATCTTATTTTTATCACGAATTATTTTCCTTGGTTAACAATAATTGTAGTTTTGCCAATAGCCGGAGGTTCCTTAATTTTCTTATTTCCGCATAAAGGAAATAAGAAAATTAAGTGGTATACTATTTGTATATGTTTAATGGATCTCCTTCTAACAGCCTATGCATTTTGTTATCATTTCGAATTGGATGATCCACTAATTCAATTGACAGAAAATTATAAATGGATCCATTTTTTTGACTTTTACTGGAGATTCGGAATAGATGGACTCTCTATAGGACCCATTTTATTGACAGGATTCATTACTACTTTAGCCACATTAGCGGCTCAGCCGGTTACTCGAGAATCTCAATTATTTTATTTCCTGATGTTAGCAATGTATAGTGGTCAAATAGGAACATTTTCTTCTCGAGACATTTTACTTTTTTTCATCATGTGGGAATTAGAATTAATTCCCGTTTATCTACTTTTATCCATGTGGGGTGGAAAAAAACGTTTGTATTCAGCTACAAAGTTTATTTTGTACACTGCGGGAAGTTCTGTTTTTTTATTATTGGGAATTCTAGGTATGAGTTTCTATAGTTCGAATGAACCAACATTAAATTTTGAATTATTAACTAATCAATCATATCCCATATCGCTAGAAATAATATTCTATATGGGATTTCTTATTGCTTTTGCTGTCAAATCACCAATTATACCCTTACATACGTGGTTACCTGACACCCATGGAGAGGCACATTACAGCACTTGTATGCTTTTAGCCGGAATATTATTAAAAATGGGAGCATATGGGTTAGTTCGAATCAATATGGAATTTTTATCTCACGCTCATTCTCTATTTTGCCCCTGGTTAATGCTATTAGGTTCAATTCAAATAATCTATGCAGCTTCAACATCTCTTGGTCAACGTAATTTAAAAAAAAGAATAGCTTATTCTTCGGTATCTCATATGGGTTTTTTAATTTTAGGAATTGGCTCTATAAGCGATACAGGTCTCAACGGGGCTATTTTACAAATAATCTCTCATGGATTTATTGGTGCTGCGCTTTTTTTCTTGGCAGGAACTAGTTATGATAGACTGCGTCTTCTTTATCTTGACGAAATGGGTGGAATGGCTATCCCAATGCCAAAAATATTTACGATTTTCACTATCTTATCGATGGCTTCTCTTGCATTGCCGGGCATGAGTGGTTTTGTTGCAGAATTAATAGTCTTATTAGGAATAATTACCAGCCAAAAATATCTTTTAGTCACAAAAATACTAATAACTTTTGTAACAGCAATTGGAATGATATTAACTCCTATTTATTCATTATCTATATTACGTCAAATGTTCTATGGATACAAGATTTTTAATACACCAAATTCTTATTTTTTTGATTCGGGGCCACGAGAATTATTTATTTCAATTTCTATCCTTATACCCGTTATAAGTATTGGTATTTATCCAGATTTTATTTTTTCATTTTCGACTGACAAAGTCGAAGCTATTCTATCTAATTTTTTATAGATAGTTTTCACAAATAAATGAAAAAAATCGAAAATAAAAAGAAGAAAGAAATCCTATGTACAATACAAATATATATATTTGTATTGTATGAATTATGTATTAATTTATGTATTAAATGTATTAAAAAAAAAATGAATTTGAATTGAATATGTTTGTTCTTTGTGAGAACCCTTTAAATCAAGTAATGCGGTAGTGATTTAAGGGGTTCTCTATAATTTATTGGAATTTTTTTCTTTGTTCGTTATTATATATTTATTATATTTTTTTGTTTTCTGTATTTATATTTGTAAAGTTGTTTCTCCACTTTAATTCAACTAGATATAAATGAACCATAACTATGTAGTCCTATTCCTAAAAGATTTATCCCTAAATAACATACCCAAATTATAAAAAAACCCATAGAAGCCACTAGCGAAGAGTTTATAGATTCTAATTTTTGATTTTTTCTAGTATGTAAATAAATCGCGAATATAGTCCAAGTAATAAAAGCCCAAGTTTCTTTTGGATCCCAATTCCAATATGACCCCCATGCTTCATTAGCCCATACTGCTCCAGAAATAATACCTATCGTTAAAAAGATAAAACCTAGACTAATAGTACGGTAACCCCAACGATCCAATTGTTGAATAAATTGAGATCTATAATAATTTCTATAATACGAAAAAGAAGTTTTTTGTAAAACATTATTTTTTTCATTCATGTATTTAATTTCGGCAAAAGAAAACGATTCATTTATTAAAAAAAACAAATTCTTGCTTTTACCAAAGAGTTCTTGGAATGTAATCACTAAAATAGCCACTGCTAATAATGATCCACATATAAGAGTTGCATAACCCAATATCATCATACTTACGTGCATCATTAACCAATAGGACTGTAAAGCAGGTACTAATATTATGGATTCGTTCATTTTTCTTAAAAGACCCGAAGTAGCAAAGACTGGGGTAAAAATAACACTTGGTGCGATTATTGTACTTAAATAGTAGTTTTTATGTTTTTTGAAGCAAGCAACCATATAAAAAATGGAAAAAGTCCATGAAAGAAAGATTAATGATTCATATAAATCACTAAACGGTAAATGGCCCGAAAAAGCCCAACGAGTAACTAACAATCCCGTTATACAAAAAAAGGTTATTATCATGCCTTTTTTGTACGAATCATATAATCCTATGATTTCATTGACTAATAATAAGGTTATCAAATGAATTGAAATTAAAATGGATACGACCGAAAATGATATATGAGTTAATATATGCTCTAAAGTTGAAAATATCATCATATATAATGAAAAAATCTAAATACTAGGAATAGAAATAAGAATTGAGTTCATTATAGGGCCTTTTTTTTTAAGATAAGATGTCATGCCGCTACTCGGACTCGAACCGAGATGCTCTAGCACTGCTTCCTAAGAGCAGCGTGTCTACCAATTTCACCATAGCGGCTTACTCAAGATCATAATAATTAATTTTTAGTCAATTGTCGAGATTCAAAGAATCAATTAAAGTACAATATTTGTTTACTAAATATTAAATAAAGAATTTAAAGAATTTGATTCGAAAATCTATTAAAAATATATATTTCAATACTTTTCTTATTATTCTATATTCTTATTACAAATATATATATATATATTTGTATTCGAAAGTCTTATAAATGGAAAAAAAAATGGATTAAAATATATTTTAAATAAATAATTATAATATAAATAAATAATTATAATCAAATTATTATGTTTATGTTAAATGACTCTTTTTTTTTATTTCATTTTCTGAATATAACTGAAAATAAAAAAGCGCACTTCCATATCAAAAATGGAACACTACATTCAAAAGATTTTTTTATTAGAATATATATATAATGTAAATATCGTAAATTAATACTATACTTAAATTAATATTAGATATTTCATTTATAGATATTTCATTTATATTAGTATTTTTTTAGTTAGTATTTTTTTAGTATTTTTTTAAGAATATTCATTGAATCCAGTTAATTGAAATTCTTCTAACGTTTGTATTTGTTACAAAAAAAGCTTTGTGAATTCCCTGTAAAAAGAGATTGCGCTAATGAAAAAGCTTTCAATGTTCTCCAATACCCTTTCTTTTTCCATAAAGTGTTCCGAATAAGTTTTTTTGATATAGAAGTGCGCTTTTTTGGAACTGCCATAAAATTTGTATAGTTTTTCATTGTTATATAGTTCTATGTGAAAGACATTTTTCTCTTAACCGAAAAGGAATTTCTCGTTAATTAACCATATATCTTATCTATCTTAATTCCCATTTTTTGTTTCCTATTAAAAAAAGTAAAACATTGAATATTATAACCCCTTGTTTTTATTTTCCCAAACATCGATATTTTTTATTGTAATCGAAAATACTAAAAATACTAAATTCGTTATTAGTTAAAAAATAAAAAATGAACCAATGGTTTTTTTTTTCAAAAAAAAAAATTATTATTGAGTCGTTCATATGAATTTTTTTTGAATTCATCATTCATATCAAAATAAACAAATGTTCTTAGTTTTGGTGTAATTAATTATTTTATCCCGACTTTATACATAAAATTCGAATTAAAAAAATTATTTTTCATTAGGAATTTTGTTATCGTTCCATTTGGAGTTTATACTTTGTAGTATTCAAAATATTTGACTTTTACAAAGATTCAAAATAATTAATAATAGATCATTTTATTTAAATTCTATCTTTCTTTTTTTATTTTATTAACCGAACCCCTTTTTTACAAAAGAGATAAAAAACCAACGAATAAGAAACAAAATTCATTAGAATCGGAATTTTTTTGTTTATTGTATGGAATATACATATCAATATTCATGGATTATACCTTTTATTCCATTTCCAGTCCCTATGTTAATAGGAGTGGGACTTCTACTTTTTCCGACGGCAACAAAAAATATGCGTCGTGTATGGGCTTTTCCTAGTATTTTAGTGTTAATTCTAGTTATGATTTTTTCGGTTGATCTGTCTATTCATCAAGTAAATAATAGTTCTTTTTATCAATATGTATGGTCTTGGACCATAAATAATGATCTTTCTTTAGAGTTTGGGTACTTGATCGATTCACTTACGTCTATTATGTCAATATTAATTACTACTGTTGGCATTCTCGTTCTTATTTATAGCGATAATTATATGTCTCACGATCAAGGATATTTGAGATTTTTTGCTTATATGATTCTTTTTAATATTTCAATGCTGGGATTAGTTACTAGTTCGAATTTGATACAAATTTATGTTTTTTGGGAATTGGTTGGAATGTGTTCTTATTTATTAATAGGCTTTTGGTTCACACGTCCTATTGCGGCAAATGCTTGTCAAAAAGCATTTGTAACTAATCGTGTAGGGGATTTTGGTTTATTATTGGGAATTTTAGGTCTTTATTGGATAACGGGTAGTTTGGAATTTAGGGATTTGTTTCAAATAATAAATAACTTGATTTATAAAAATGAGATTAATGTTTTTTTTGTTAGTTTGTTTGCCCTCTTGCTATTTTGTGGCTCAGTCGCTAAATCAGCCCAATTTCCTCTTCATGTGTGGCTACCTGATGCTATGGAAGGACCTACTCCTATTTCCGCCCTTATACATGCTGCTACTATGGTAGCGGCGGGAATTTTTCTTGTAGCTAGGCTTCTTCCTCTTTTCATAGTTCTACCCACAATAATGAATGGAATAGCTCTTATAGGTATAATAACTGTAGTATTAGGAGCTACTTTAGCTATTGCTCAAAAAGATATTAAGAAAAATTTGGCCTATTCCACAATGTCTCAATTGGGTTATATGATGTTAGCTTTAGGTATGGGATCCTATCGAGCCGCTTTATTTCATTTGATTACTCATGCTTATTCAAAAGCATTGTTGTTTTTAGGATCTGGAGCCATTATTCATTCAATGGAAGCTCTTGTCGGATATTCTCCAGCTAAAAGTCAAAATATGGTTCTTATGGGTGGTTTAACAAAACATGTACCAATTACAAAAACGGCTTTTTTAGTGGGTACACTTTCTCTTTGTGGTATTCCACCTTTTGCCTGTTTTTGGTCTAAGGATGAGATTCTTAATGATAGTTGGTTGTATTCACCCATTTTCGCAAT